CAAAAATGTGGGATACATGGATATCGAAATAGTTGGTCCCTGAAACCACGATTCTATGAATATAGCTAAATCTTATTTTATCGAATAAGATAAGATCGAATTGAATTCTGTTTTGGAATCAAACAAAGAAAAATCTTTAAAATGGATATTTGGAATAAAGGTTTCCTTCTCTATGAATGAAGAGAATAGTCAATTTATTCCTATATATTCTATGAAATAGCGAGGAACACAAAAATTTAATCGGAAAGAAATATCGACAAATTTATGCAGAGTCTAAAGAAAAAAAACAGTAAACTGTTCCAACTTTATTTCTATCAAATTTTAATATCAGAATAGCATATATAGTCATCATTCAATAAGTCAGGTCCACTTACTTTTTCATTTGTTGATTTTGAATCTTTTCATTACAACAAATTTTATTCAAATACAAATAATAGAAATATAGGAATATTTGGTGACTTATCTTATAATTTCTTATAATTATTCATTATAATGAATAAAAGTTCAATTTTCTAACTACAGTTATAATTAAAGTTAGTTCTAATTGTTCTAATTAAAGTTATAATTAACTACAGTTATAATATAGTATATATTACAGTTGTTTACTTTTTTACTTTTATTTACTTTATAAATTATATTAATATAAATATATTAATTAATGCATTATATTACTTTAATTACATTACTATATATTAATACTATATATTAATATTAGTAATTTCAACAAACAATATCTCTATTCCCCATCAATTCAAATAGAAATATAATGGTCTTTTATGAAAAAACGAAACTAAAAAGAAAGCCCCTTATCGGATTTGAACCGATGACTTACGCCTTACCATGGCGTTACTCTACCACTGAGTTAAAAGGGCCTTTTTAGTAAATTCTTGACATAGTCACTATTTATATATTATATACTTATATATTATATACAGTGAAAATGTATCTATGTACATACATTACGACGGAAAGATCCTTTTGGATCTAATTTCTAATTAGAATTATTAGATTCTATTGACAATTTCAAAAAACTGTTCATACTATGAACATAGGCAGTTGGGCATGTATGCCCCCATCGTCTAGTGGTTCAGGACATCTCTCTTTCAAGGAGGCAGCGGGGATTCGACTTCCCCTGGGGGTAGGGTACTACAAAAGGAAGTGAAGTTGATCATGAATTATCAATAAGCCTAAAATGGATTCTTCCTGGGTCGATGCCCGAGCGGTTAATGGGGACGGACTGTAAATTCGTTGGCAATATGTCTACGCTGGTTCAAATCCAGCTCGGCCCAATAATTCGCTCAGCCGCTATGAGATGAAGATATTTGTCCTCTAGAAATGTCTCCTATATTATATACTCTCTTATATCTTTTCTTTTTTTATTTGTTTGCTCGATTGATTATTTCCGGGAAATTTTGATCATGATCTTATTATTAAAATTAATATTAATTACTATTTAAGTATTAATACTTAATAATAAGGAAGAAGACTTCTTTTCTTTATTGAAAGATTTATTTTTAATCGATTTGAAAATTTGAAATAAGGAAAAATTACTAGTAATTCGTATGGTTTTTGCTAAAGTGCATATTTATGTGGATAGCAAAATATTCCTTTCGTCTCTGCTCCACCACGAAAATTTTCATTAGAAATGTTTTGAATCAAATCATAAAAAAAAACGGATACTCTATACCTAAGTTTTCGGGGATTGTAGTTCAATTGGTCAGAGCACCGCCCTGTCAAGGCGGAAGCTGCGGGTTCGAGCCCCGTCAGTCCCGACAGATCCAATAATCAATAAAGAAAATATATGTTCCACGTTTTGGGAAATGAAAGACAATAATATAGAATTTAACTTTACAATAACAATAAGGATTCTGATTTCTTTTTTTTTTTTGCTTTTTTTTTCTCATCAAAAAACCTGCAAATTTTCATTACTTCAGTTAGGACTGATTACTGGGAGAGATATGCGGATTAGTACTAGTATATAGATATATCGAATTTCTATATATATAATTTTTGATTGATAAGATCTTATTAGGGATTCCAAGTTTCGAATTATAAGTTCAAGATATACCATATTGATGGGGTCTGGTTTTTCAATTTATTGCGTCTATCTAATGGAATAGAGTCTCATATCCTTTTCGTGAGTACATACACATATAGAATTCGTTTCTTGTACAATAAAAAATTTTTAAACAATTTTTTTTTTATTATTTTTTATTATTAGAGTTATCTTGAAAAAATACTTTTCAGATTAATCCTATCTCTCCTTACTATCTCCGATTTTCCACTATCTCAATCATTAAGACTAACTAATTTCAATTTGAAACATTCTATCCTATCTCATTCAAATTACACGTTGAACTTTTCGTATATATGCACTAGTACTAACCTAAGAAAAGACGGGAAGATATTAATAAAAGAAAGATCAAAGTAGGTTTTGCGTATTTTGTAACCAATAAAAAGCGATCAGATGAAACTTCATCAGATGATTGATTATACAAGCAAGACAGTAGTTTATGAAAANAAAAAAAAAGAATGATAAATAAGGAATTCTTGATTCGATAAGGAATTTGATTTTTTGGATCCAATATGGATAAAAGATCTTCCTATGTTATACTATTCAATTCGCGACGGCGAATTGATATGATAGCTCAGATATTGGTATTCATGATATTAATACGATTACATATCATTAAGATGGAATCCATCCCATTGAATTTACGGGCGAAATTCTTATCACCTCTATGGGATTAAATCCCGAGTTATTGCGAAGTAAAAAAAAACGATGAGATTATGGAAGTAAATATTCTCGCATTTATTGCTACTGCACTCTTCATTCTAGTTCCTACAGCTTTTTTACTTATTATTTATGTAAAAACGGTCAGTCAAAATGATTAATTTGAATGAGACTTGACTTCTTTGATTAAAAAATTTGATTAAAAAATTTGATTAAAAAAATCGAAAGTCCAATTTCATTTCTTAACTGAGACGAGCAGGCTAGAATTAGCAATATTCGATGAAATCTTATAGTATGGTAGAAAGAAATATAGATTTCTTTCTACCATACTATCTATTTATTTTAGTATGGTGTTTTTTTTTTTTGCTTTTTTTTGTAGTTGTAGTGTAGAAAGTTGTACTATAATTAGAATTAGAATTCGATTTCATTTTTAAAGTAAAGATACCGACTCAATTTAATATAGATCAATCTAGAATATGTATCTTCCTATATGTTAGCCATATAGTGATCCCAATTCGATTTTTCTGTTACATCTATTTGATCGATTTGTATTGATTCTGATCAATCCGAAATAATTGAAAGGCAACTCTTATTTATATTTTAAAATTTGACTTCCTAGATTTCCGATTATTTCAAATAGAAATCCCAGTATCCACCGAAAGAATCAAAGAAAGAAAAATGATAAGGGTATGGCCTATTTTTATAAAAAAAAACCAACTTAGTAATCTTTTTTTATCATTCTCAAGAAATTAAAGTAATTGAATTCATTGACTGGTGGATAGATGATCCAAAGAGTTTTATGGTTTTGTACTACTTAAACCATGATATGAAATGAGTCGATTTTCTAAAATAAACAATTGACAAGTGATAAGTGCCAAATATGCGACTCGCCCAAGTCAAGATCTTATTATGTGTATATGTTTATGTGTATATGTTGTTGAACAACTACTCTCTTCTTTCCTCTACTCTAGAAAGTATGTATATCCTTAAATTAATAACAGAACGGCTTTCTCTTGGATGAGGAAAACAAAAGAAAGGGGTCTCTTCTTCCCCATTCATCGTTTTTGGATAAAAGTCCGTTTAGCGAAATAGAGAATTTAGGAAAAATTCGTTTGAAATAAATTTCCTATCATCTCTATTTCCTTTCAAAATGTAAACATAGGAATTTTTAAAATACCTGTTTGATTGATATGTTTTTCTTTAAAAATACTTTGCGGAACGATCTACAAAAGAATTTGATACAGTTTGATTCCTCAACCCAAAACTGAATTTAGTTTAATTTAGTTAAGTAGTCTTTCTAGAGTCCACTTCTTCCCCATACTACAAGTGAAAGGGAAAATGAAAAGACCACCATTAAAGCAGCCCAAGCAAGACTTACAATATCCATGTGAATTATGTCCCCTATCTCTCTGAATATGAAGGAATTATTTCATTATTGTTCATTAATAATAGTGAAATCAATGGTACAGAGTCAAACAAAAAAGTATTTTGATTTCGGACTAGTAATTTAATGAACCAATCCAATAAAGACACATACATATACCAAATTCCTATACGATTTTTAACAGTCTATTCGACTCTTGACCGGTAGAAACGAAGTTCTTTTTGAACTTTTTATATTATAGAATAGAAAAAAAACCAGTTATCCAATCGAATATTAATCGAATACCTGCTACGTACTCAGAAATTCTTTTGACTTGAGTTTGTATACAAAATATATTCCACGTTTCCACAATTACTAACTATTAATTTACTATTAATTTAGTAATTAGTTAGATATCACCTCCGGCTATTCAATCGAATTCAAGGTTCAGTCATTAACCCACTCGTTAGTAGTGGAAGGTCTATCAAGACCTCTTGATTCTCTTCCACTACTTAACTCTTTCCTTGAATCCTAGGCTAACTTTCACTTTTCATTTGATAATCCCAGATGCTTAGAATCAAGCACAAGAGACCCCCTTCGGCTGGGCTGGGGAACAATTCGGCGAGTTATAGATTATATCAGTCAATAAGAGATTTATCTTATTAATTCAAAATCAGGCGACACCCGGATTTGAACTGGGGAATAAAGGATTTGCAGTCCTCCGCCTTACCACTCGGCCATGCCGCCAAAACGCTCCAAAATAGATGAAAATATTACCTCTTTTGACTGTTGAATGGATTACTGAACTCCTTTTTTTATTGTACTTTCATTTTGAATCCCTTTTCCTTAATTCCTTTTCTACTAAAAAATAAAATGTTTCCTTTTTATTTTGATTGGATCCAT